AAAGTCTCTTATGTCTGATCTCATCCTTATCATCTCCGATTTTGTTTGTCGCAAAAAATATAGCTGCAAATCCTGTTTTTAATGAAAGAACCAAGCATATAGATATGACTGCCACTGAATTCGGGAAAAAGAAGTGTGGTTTTATACTTGATTCACACATTTCTACTGATGAACAAGTCGCTTTTTCTTCACAAAAGCCCTCTGTCGACAGAAGCACTCATTCTTCACTAGCAAGCTCTCGATGATTGATCTCTACTCTCCGGGGAGTATGAATATGCATGTGCTTGTATTTTGAGTCATTCTTTCATTGAATTGTATTGTACTATAGTTGCCATGTATGGCTTGTACTACTGTATGTACAGTTGCCAAGAATGGCCTGTACTACATTCCTTGTATGGCCTCAATTAGGCCTAACTATTTGTAATCCCGGGTCTTCCCGAATCATCGAATGAACAAAATCTGAATTCTTTCACAGAGCCTTGAAACTAGAAACAGGTTTCGGCTGTGGTTTGAAAGAGTCAAAAAAAAGACCTGGAACTCAAAACACGAACAGCTTGACGGCTGGTGTTCGGCCGGACTCGAAAAGGTCTTTCCGGTTCTGGTTCTGCTTGCTTCTTGTTCCAACTCGAAAGCCTGACGGGCCGCTTCCTAGAAACCAACCCATTTTTAGCCAATCTTCCTAAAATAGCCAAAGAATATCTCGAAACTCCGGCCAGGAAGTTTCTTGTTGAAGGACGGACTCGTCAGAGCAGGAAGTCCAGTATTTTTTGACTCAAAGCAGGAACTAAACACAAAATCGCTATTGTCGAGCGAGATAGAACACGACACAAAAGCATTGGATTGTAATTGCAGTGGAATTCATTCACTTACGTTCACGCCTTATGAAATGATTAACCGATCAAAACAACACCTGCTGATAACAACCAGACCTGACCCAGCTTCAAAACGTATGAGCGCGCTAGCGCGTTTTACTAATAGGCTTGACTTTACTCCGCCCAAGTGCTTGCTGGCTTTGAAGCAGCCGTTGCTTGCTGGCTGAAAAGCCTATTAGTAAAACGCGCGTTGGCCTTTTCTTTTAATAGATAGTCATAAGCGTTTTTCAGCTGCTTGCTGCTTGCTGGTCTCGACTCGATCGGAGAGGTTGGCCAGTCAGGATCAGTAGCAGCTAAGAGTTCGGAGGTAGCCCCTATCTAGTGACGGCTAGAAGAACTTTTCTTGACTCCCTGCTTTTGTTTTGAGGCTTCTTTTCATTCGATCGAATCGGAACTAAGAGAGAGAGAGAAGATCTCCTCCTGCCTCTCATGACCCTAGCCTAGAGATTCAAGTGTTGTTCGCTCCGATCCCCTCACTTCCGGAGTGGGATGGGCATGAAATAAAGTAGTTGACTCAACCCCTACATTCGATCCGAAGACTTTCACAATTTAGGGATGACTCGATCTGCCCCACCTGACTGAAGAAGCCTTCCTGGGCCTAGCAGCTAATGCTTTCGAACACCACCAGGGAAAGGATCAGAAAGATTCGTATTGAATGCATTAGGTCGACGATTTGTCGTAAAACCCTCCTTCTCGAGATGTTTTAATGAATGGTCGGAGATGCTGCCGGTCAGGAGGAGGGGGCCAAGGACAAGGCGACTGGGATCAACTATGGCGCAGCAGCTACGGATTGGGAATCAATGGATTCGGAAGCAGTGTCTCGACCTGACCGGAAAGAGAAGTCAATCGGTTCAGGAAGTGGGAGAGTACCTGTTGTCGATCAACCGGAGACAGCCGAGACCTCGCCGGCCCTATCAAAGTGGATGATTCGCCGGATAAGTACCAACCAAAAAAACCTCCTGCCTCGCCCCTCGGCTTAGGATCAACGCCGCCCGTAGAGAGATATCTCACTCGGATGGATCCCCCACCTCTGATCCTGAAGCTGCCTCTGCTTCCACCTGTCCCTGATGTGTCCCCGACCGGCCGAATCAGTAGGAAATATTCGAATCGAATGCCCCTCGCCAGTCGAAGTAGCTAGACTCACTCATTTTTCTTTTCAACCAGGGAGGAATCAACGAATGACCTGCCGAATCAATAGCGATAGAAGTTCAGTGACCTGCTCGAAAATCCTCCTCGCACCTCTGATGCTGCCCCTATCTATTAGGAGGGGCTTCTGCTGACTCCCAAAAGGAGAGATCGTCGAATCCCCTACGAGAGAGAAGCCTGGGCCTGCCCGGATATGTCATTACCTCGGAATGGGAGGCTTATAAGGAATAGCCCCTTCGGGGGGTCAGAGGGGACTAGAGGAAGGAACCGCCCTCCTACTGCCTCATTGTTCGCTCAACCTGACGAAGAGAGAAAGGATTCAGAGGACGGCACCACGGATAGAGATGTGTCGAGAGGTGAGTTAAGGCTCGAGCGGCTGGGCAAGACAAGCGAAAGATTGAGAATCCCCTTATTGACAACTTCTCTTTCTAGACCGGCAATGAGATGTATCCCTCCAGAGAGATGCCTTCCCCTCGACGAAAGCAGCGGGGCTCCGGGTAGCGGTGGGCAAATACAGCAACTCCTGCCCGTCGTTCGCTCGGGGCAGGCACCCAGCGAATCCTAGATCCCGATAGTCTTCTCATCGTCCAGCCAAAAGAGACCTCCTGCCTGATGAAGCTGCAACTGCCGGGGATATGACCCGCCTTCCCACGAATAAAGCTGTATAGAGAAGTTCTCCCTTCAATTGCTTCTGTTCCTTTCCCCGATCGATCGAGAGACAGTCCACCACAGCTATTCCGATCTCTCGCCCCTCCTTTTCCGGAATGGGAGAGAAGCGGTAATTGAATGTGCCGACCCCTCTCTTCAGCAAGGCCACCCGGGCTCGATAGACGGTTGAATAGCGATAGGGCCGATCGATCCCACTTTCCTTCCATCCCATGCCAGCGTGATGACCTCCCTCGCCTTTTACCGTACGGTTGTCCGTCCCCACCACCCGGTTCTTCGGAGGCAGTGTATAGAGCCGGCTTCCAATCTTTTTGTCACAACACAAAAAGAAGATTCAAGTGAAATAAAGCAGCATACAAACGTTTCCTAAGCAGCTACCTGTACATAGCTATTGCCTGCGTATTACATCCAGACGTACCAGTATACCGTCTTTGTTACATGTTACCATTCGAAAGGTGTTACCACAAAAGAGGCTTCAGAAAGCATGTCCTGAAGTGAAGGATTTACATATACTCATTATCAAAGTCCTTTAGCATCCTATTTACAGAAACTATAGTCATTCTAGCTATAACCGACTAAACCTGAGTGGAAAGACCCGACATAAAGGACTGTAAATGAAACTGAGTAACCAGGTGTAAACTGAGATTGGGAAGTCCGGCATGCCCCGAAGGAAGGACTCCAATTCTGCCTTGAGAGATTACGCTGTTGGAGAAATTCCGCCGTAAAGGTGTGGCTGACCATTCTTTCACTCATCTGTTTCAGTCGAAACAGTTCTGTGTTCATGTTGGCAATCAATTCTGCAAGTTCATCCTCTATCCGATCCAATTCTTGCACCATTTCTTGCATGAATGCTTTGAGTTGAAAGTCCATTGTTCTGGAGCGACGAGACCTACGGGAAGCCTGGCGTTTGAGCCGATGCGTCGATGATCACCAGATGGACCGCCTGAGGAGGACATCGATAGAGAATTTGCTTTGTTTCAAAATCCCTCTTTGATCCAATTTCAAAATCTGGGAAGGCCATTCACTAACAGTAAAAAAAAGTCCTATCCTAAACTTCATTCCTTCCCGTCTTATACGATGTTATTTTCACCAGTCTCTATACAAGGAAGAAAGCCTGCTCATCATGATACAGTAATGGCTTAACCCATCCGCAGAGATTGATGATGATATCCTTTAATGATGTTCATCGGCAAATTAATGGTAATACCTGGTTTCCAAGTGGATTTTTAACGTAAGCGGCCTTCAATAAGGTGCTTACCCTGTCATAATTAACTCCAGAGGATCGAGAGGGGTTCTTTATGTTACGATTTTCAGTCGCCATTATGATTATGGTGTATAGCCAGACCCCGTGTTGCCTGACCCGCTGCGTCTTTAGCAAGATCCCATTCATTCGTCGCGTGTTTGGGACGCCATAGAATCGTCGAATCAGCTACTGGATGTAAGAAGTCTTGCTTGGATCAGGTTTTTTGGCAGGGCCGGAAATTCCTTGTCCCCTTCCATATTTATTTGTTATGCCAATTTCTTTTGCACATTGGAGACCGAGCAGCAGGGCCTTCAGCTCCGCTGTATTGTAGGTATTGAGACCTATATGAACTTACCCTTCTGCTAATGCCCATCTAATGCCTTAAGCACATAACAAAAACCGTCCCCCACTGCTGGCTCCGTCATAATCATCTTCCACCGGTCTTCTGCTGTTGAATCCTCACTTGATCGAATGTGTCTCCTTTATGTATTGTGCAAAAAAAAAAATGTCGAGCTTCAACTGAAAATGTGTAGTAGGGTAGAGACCGTCAGTTTTCTGGGAAAATTCTGTTGTATCAATGGTGGTATTCGAACAAAAATTTCCCCGGGAAGACCTTCATCGCATAATTGAGAGATTTCCATATAGGAAACAGTCTCCTTTTTGGTATAGCTTGCAGTAGCCATTTGATCGCTGATGTCCCCCAATTTCTTTGTACCCTTATATAATAGCCATACTCTGTCTATCCATGCAATTGGATCTGGTAACAGCAAGTTCCATTGGATTATTACCGGGAAGGTTGCAGAATTCCATATCCATTGTGTAGTTGGGCATTCAAAGAATCTATACAGATATGTATCTTCTGCCCGATTGCACATTGGACGAATTTGCCATGTATCCCCATTCGTTTCAGTCTATCACCGGTGAGAAGTTTCCGATTGAGACACAACCAATCAAATGACGTCGATCCTTGGCCCACATTGGATATTCCAGATGCGATTCCATCGCAATTGTGGATTTGTAGGAGTAGGAATAGTACTCTGAAGATATAGCATGTGACGATCCCGTGTAGTATAGACCATCAGGCACCTCTTATGTATGCAATCTGATCCTCACAATTAGGTGTATCATATAGAAACAGTTGCTGTATGTACATTCAGCAGTTGTAGAAGAAGAGACCTATTGCTGTGATCTAATTCAATAATGTGTTGTTCATAAACCCCGGTCCTATATAATTTATATACGCGATTAGTCGTTCGTGATCTGGCTATACTTCCGGTCCGGGCGCAGAAATTAGAAAGCAGACGTCATATTAAATCTATGATGATAATTACATAGATCAGGATGGGTAAAAATGGAAAATAGATCCATCCTTCTCTACTCGTTCTTAGGAGACAGTGAGCTACTACGAAGAAACTATGTACATGTACAAGTCAGTCACAAAGGATGCCCCCCGAGTTCCGGAAACCTGGTTCCTGCTGTATAAGCTCGGGAAGAAGGAGAGGAGAGTTCGGGACTCCAGGGATTGGAATCTTCGGGGAAAGGGGGTCTTTGTGCTTCCGTGGGTGGGGGAAGATGCTCATCGCAGACAGTATGTTGGGCAGGCCAGTACTTAGTGGTCCCGGTTTTTAGGTATGTCCTGGTTACTACTTAAATAAAGGAAAAGCTAAAAGAAATCGAACTAGAACTCCACTCCCATTTCTAAATCGAATTCAATCTTCTGGCACTGGGTGTTCTAAGCTTAAAGCAACGAAGGGTGACGAAGGGGGAGAAGGCCCAGCAGGTCCTTTTCCCCTCTCCCGAAAAAGTATGTATAAGGATAAATACCAGTAGCTGTATGTTGTTGTATCCTGACTTTTGTTATGTAAAGGGGGGCTTAAGCATCGGGAGAGGCTATCTATAATAGAAAGATTCCAGATAGACCTATTTCGAATATTAACAGCTCCTCTATAAAAAAGGTATGTTAGGTAGTCTTCCCTAAAAGACCGCAAGTGGTAAGTACACGCGTGGGAACATAGGAGCTTCCTTTATGCGCGGCCTGCAACCAGGCACTGACCTTTTCTTTCCTTTATGGCTTTAGGCTGAGCCTTTTTTCCCTTAGCCTTCCTTCCTGAAGAAAGGCCGCTGCCCCCTTTTTTATTGAATAAAGCGAAGCGATAAGTACACGTGCGAGGGGAGTCTTCGTTGACTTGACTTACGGAATACAAGCGAACAACACAAAAGAGACTTCTCGGGGGCGAGCACAGAAAGAGAAGGAAGAGAATGGAACAGACTGCGATATAAATGCAATAAACATAGGAACTACCTGCCTTATTAGAGAGAGGGCGAACTACTATAATCTAAGTAAGTGTTAGCGAGTTGACCACTAAAAAAAGAAGAAGAAAACAAGGGAGTGAGCTCAGCACTCCGAAAGACAAACAAGCGAGCTCAGCGAAACAAGAAAAGCCAGACAAGACAGAAAAGAAAAGAAGCTAACGAAAGACAGAGAGAGGGCATCTGAAGGCAAGCAAGGAGGTGTTGTTTTATCCATTTGATTTTGCCCGCCAAAAAACGTGAGCTGATGAATAAGTCCCGCGCGTCTCACGCGCTACGGCTACATTTGACATTGCCCCTATCGCGCGATAATAACCGGCTTTTTGGCCCCCCTTCTTTATTATATTAAGGGGCCCGTCAGAGTCCTTAGTCGTATATAAGGCCCGTCAGAGTCCTTAGTGCGGTTTCGCGTTCAACTTCTCTTTAGACTGTAAGAACCTCAGTGCTTGATGGGCTTTATAGTAAGGGGTACACTACGAATCCTTTGGCAATAGATAGTGTCTCCAATGTATCAGTGCTCTCACCATTGAGTACAGTTCTTGATCATACGTGGAGTCATTTTGCTTGGCGTCGTCCAACTTCTCACTGTAAAACGCCACTGGTCTGCCCTCCACCGCTCCTATTGCCTTCCCCGAGGCATCACACTTCACCTCAAAGAACTTTGAAAAATCCGGTAAAGTCAAGCGGTGCAATGCTTCTCTTTTCAGTAGCTCGAAGCTACGTTGTGCCCCTCCTTCCTCCAGTACAAAGCCAGACCCGACGCTATCCCACTCGACATTTCGTAGAAACTGACGGTTGAAGTTGGCCCATGGAAACTTCGTACCTCCTTACGCCTTCATAGCCGCCTCACTGACTCTTTCTTGCTTGGACTGGTCCATCTTCAATCCTTCCCGGGATCTTACAAACCTTGGTATGCGAGTTCCCCAAGAATTATGCCTCACCCTTTTCCAAGTTGACATACAACTTCATCCAACAATTCCCGCAAGTGACGGTTTAGGTCTTCCTCACTCCTATTAGAAAGAAAAATCTCATCCAGGTATACGGAATTTACCCCTGTATGGTCTCAGTACCTCATTCATCAGTCGCATAAAGGTACTCGGTGCATTGGTGAGACCGAACGGCATCACGAGCCACTCATACAGGCCCTCCTTTGTGCTGAACGCCGTCTTCCATTCGTCTCCCCACCCCAATAATGACGGTTGTATCCACTTTGAAAATCCACCTTTGAGAACGTGCGCCTACGCCCACTCAGAACGTCGGGCATAGGGTAACATCGACGTTTAGTTCAACGCTCAACTCACTTAAGCAGCAGCTCCCATCCTTAACTGACTGTGCCTTGCTTCCCCTTGCTTGCCACAGTCCTACGAGAAACTCACCGCTTCCGGAACTGGAACTGGGACTGATGGAACTCTTTCCCTTGCCTTTGGGACTGCTGCCTGCCCTGCTTCCCATGCACCTACTTCTCATGCACTGACCCGCTTCCTTCCCGGCCCCTTTCCCGAAGGGCTGCCCTCCTTCCTCGCGTCAGTAGCTCCTTCTCTTGTCGTCGGACGACCGACGCAGTGACCTTCGCTCCACTTGAACACCTACTTCTCTTGCTCTCCCTCGAACTCAAAACCCCTTCAACCGTCGTTTCCCATGCGGCTTGCCCGGGAGCTCCAGCTTCCGCTTGTTTTCGCTTCCCACTTTCTATGCTATTGCTTTAAGAGTGACTACCCTGCCTACCTACCATGTTTTGGTGGGAGTGACTGCTTCCCATGCTTGTTTCCTATCCCCTTATCTAGTAGAAGGCCCTGGTCCTTAAAGGTCAGACTGTTCATGGAACTCGTTCTGCTTCATCGACGAAAGTATGCTAGGGGTTGTTGCTTAGTCACGAGAGCTCTGCTGCCCATGCCCGCCAAGCAAGCATTAAACTCTTTACTCCGGAAAACAAAACTCTTTCTTTGGAAAGCGAAAATCTTCCTGGAGTCAGATTTTGAGGCTGTGCATAACTCCTCTGTTGCGGCCTCTACCACGGCCACCACGAGCCATGTTTGCATTTGATGAGCCTGACCAGTAGCAGCAACCGGGTCATGTCTGTGCTGTGACCTTATGAACCGTGTCAGAATGAGCCTGCAGTTCTCAGCTTCTTTCTTAAGTGCTTCAGTTCGACGTGATCTATCACAGACGGTTTTGAATCAGACTCTTCCCCTACTTTCCACGCATCATGAGCAGATTCACCTTTCTCCCTCTGCAACTCCCATACACAGAACAGCCAAATTGTTCGGGGATGACGCGTTTGCAAATCACAAACAACGTCGATCTTCGTCTTTATAGAAGTCCCTGTCCTTGTCTGCTAGACACGGGAGCTTACTGTAGCCATTGCTTGCTTCGATTTGCAAGATAGCAGCTTACAGTTACAGAACAGAGGTTGATTTCCTTTTTTAGGACCGCTTTTTCACTTTCACACGAACAATGTGAAACATGTATGGTTTCCTTGCAAAGTCTTTCCGCTGCATGTTTGATTTCATTTAAAGGTAGAATCCCTGAGACGTAGCCGATACATACGATAGGCGAGGCTTCGAAAACAGCCTGTAAGTACGTCTCCGGATCTGTCTACTCCTACTCATCAAGTACACTGCTATGCAAACTTTGCATATCTACCCGGGTTTGATTCGAAACACCAATAGTCGAGAGTGTTCCAACCGACCTCGGAAGCGCTCGATTCAGTGAAAAAGTGGTTTCCATAATCACGTCGATGGAACTAGTCGAGCGGATACAGAAAGCAGAGAAAGAAGTAGGGCCGGAACTCACCTCCCGGACCAATTCACCTTATTCCCTGGTCCACTCGCCTTGACCCCCACTTTCGTGGGAAGATGGTGGGCGCCCTCAAGATAAGATGGTGGTCTGTTGCTGGTGTTAGTTTAAGAGAAAAACAAAAGAGCTTCTAAACTGAAACATCAAACCGGTAAACAGAGTCAAAAACCAGCAACATGAAAGAACAAATAACAGAATTTGACTCCCCTCCGTACTAAAGCGCTTGAATTACATGCAAAAAACAGAGTTGCTACAGCAGAGCTCTTGAACACAACAAAAAACAACAATACTCAACTTCTCCACTAACATTTCACTGCAGAAAATGAGATTACAGCAGGTATATATAGAGATTTCAGAGACTATAGATGATTTTTTTACTTCCGAATTTAAGAAGGATAAGCCTAGAAACCTAGAGAAAGCAAAGGACACAGGGAAGTGACATAGGAGACAAAAAAGACAAACCAAAAATAGAAAAAGAAGATAGAAGTGTCTCTTTACCGAAGACTTCCCTTCCCCCCCTCAGTCGCCGGGGCGGCTTTCCCCTCAATCGGAGAATCGGTTGTTGATTAGATTGGGAAACAACGATGGATCGCCAAAGCTCGCCCATGCTTACCTTGCCTCGATGAACCGAGGGAACTCCTTAACGCTAGGGCTTCTGTCAAGGGAAGCCTTTAAAGCCAATAAGTCCAGTACACCTGCCATACGGAGATCCCCTCCTCCCCTCATGTCCGATAATCCCTCGGGTTCAACCGGTTCGGAACAGAAAAGAAAAGATATTCATTCGGGCCTTCCTCAATTCCGCAACTCATTACTCTGGATGGGGGTATGTTCGTATGCTTTTCGAGGTAAGACATCAATGAATTTCCACCACTCCTTAAGGAGTGGCATCTGACCACAACATGCCACGAAGGGAGAGCTTTCAATCCAAAGGAGTTCCATCTTACTTGATTCGCCTGCCTTGTCTCTCCAAATACCAAGATCTGCCTGCCGTCAAACTCCTATTGATAGGCCAGAAAAAAAAGTCATTTGTTGTCCCAAAGAATAGGAAGATGAAGGCCCCCCTATCTAGATGATATTCGAAGTTCCTATGCACTCTACATCCCCCGGAGGTGCAGATAAGCTCGTTAGCATGCCATTCCCTGCTCTCCTCTAATGATGTAAGTTCTCACTCCATTTCTCCGTTAGAGTCCCGAAGTGAGGGGGATGGCGAACAACGAAAGAAAGGTTATAGGTTGGCCTCTTTCTTCGATCAATAGCAAATCTAGCAAGGCAGTCCACTCTCATTGAAGATGGGATGAGCCAACAACAACAACTACTAGCTCCTCTATTGGTGGGAGTTATGGCTGGTTCCTCCATTCGAGTTGCTCACCGAGCGAGGGCGGCTAATCCGGTCCATGTCTATTCCTTATCGTCGATGACAGCTCCCTTCGATACCAGCAACCACTAATGACCTTTATCCGCTGCCCTGGACAAACGACCTTTTGGGGAGGGAGCTGCTAGCAACCGATCTCTTCCAGCCGGAGTGAGTTTCCGGTGCATTTCCGGCTTCTCCTGTTGAGCCAGGGAAGCAAGGCACCTTTCAATCCCTACTTATTACCTTACCTCGCCGAGCCCGAAGACGCAGTGGAAGGGAAGGCAAGGGAAGAAGTTGGATGCGAGGAAGGAAGGCTGGAATCTCGACTTAATTGAGTTCTCGACCGGGCAACAGAGGCGAATGGAAGCAAATGCCACCAGTATTTCCCACCAGGGAAATTTAAAATGAAAGGTTAGGTTCATCATCCAGAAAGTTTTGTCCGGTAGGCGGGAATAAAAGGATAGTCAACTAGACGCATCGGCTGCAGGAGGGAGAGCGACTTCTTCTTCCCCCAAGGACTGCTTGAATCGTCGAATCGAGGCACCCATCTTCAGTCGACCAATAATGCATTTCTTGCTCGATGAAGCTCCGCCTATCGAAGAAGAGAAATTCTTTCTGGTGCTGGCCCTGGAGTACTGATCTTGAGTCGACTCGACCTTCCGTGGTGCTTGGGACTACAGGCCAATCAAGAGTAGGGATCAGTTGAACTAGAGGCGGGTGCCGATCAAAGAAGGTAATATCCGCCTACCTCTCCTTGAGAAGTTCATGGCAGGAGGGCCAGTATTCGACTAGACGGGAACCGTCGCGTCGACTAGACGGCGAGGTAATGAAATTGAGTAAGATTGACCGGGGAGGAGATTCAGGCTTGTGCTGATGGTGTTGAATAACAATGACACCTATCAATCTTTTTATGTCCGGTGAGGGGTATTGATAGGACTTTTTTCGACCGCAACCAATTGGACTAACTCGGAGAAGAATCACTCAATAGGGTGCCTATGCCCCTCCATCTCGGGGGATTCTAGCTTACTTGAATAGGGCCAGAGCACAAGCCAAGCCAGCCCATCGAGACAGCCAAAGCTTGATAAGAGTATACTGCTCGGGTCCACCCGATCATGAGAAAGACTGTAAAGCCACTTCACTCGATTTATGACTGGGGAGGCGGGAGGACAAGCACCGAGCCTATCAGTTTGGGGAATTAGAAGCTTACTAGTGGGGAATGCAAGCCGAGGGGATGAAAGGGTAGGAATATCTCTCTTAAGGCCGGATACCACTAACAGAAGGGATGGCTGGAGGGAAGGTATATCTCATGATCAGCCTATCTTCTAGTTCTGGCCAGTAGGTAGGTGAGTTGAATAGGCGGATATTTTCTCTTCCTCTTTGACAGTAGAATGAAGTAAAGCAAAGCAAAGTCTTCCTACTTCTCACCGTTCCGGCCGATATTCAGATAGATGGGGCGGGGCGGCAGAACGAATCATTGAACCACTCCTGTCACCCTCTACCGGCATTGGAATAGAAAGAGGGATTGGAAGTAGTTGTTGGAACATTTGGTGTAGGAAGGTAGCTAGATGCATCGATGCCTTACTCGGATGCGGAATTGAAAGAACCATGCCTAGCTGGCCTCCTCATCAACTCTGTGTCTTTCGAACCCACCTCACCGATAGGAAGCATTGGCCCTGTGGAGTTTTTTACGAAGGCGTCACTTGACAGGCCCGGACGGCCGATTCGGAAGGGTCTGAGCCTCGGTCGGCTGCCCTACTAGGTAAGGCAACCGCTCACCTATTTCTTTACGTCTTTTCGACTGGGCGGACCTTTCATTGAGAAAAGGGGAATGAATTATCCAGCAGAGATGGCATCCATTAGGTTATTGTCGGCTCTCGCTGTGGCTCATCATCCAGAGGCGGGTTGAGCCCCTTGCACGGTGAATCGAATAGAGGTAATGCAATTAAGCAGCCCGCACGTCGTCGAAGCGGGAGTGGCGAAATAAAGAAGTCGGAGCTCACTCCTAAGGGTTGGTCGGCTGGCTTGTCATCCCGTGAATCGGGCTAGACGAGTGAGCCATAAAGACTTTTTTGTTGCTTGCGTATCGTACCCGATCCCTCCTTCAATCATCTCTATTCCCCAGAGACAGCCGCTTGAAAGAGTAGAAGTCGGCCAGTCCGTAGTCATAGGGCAGCTAAGCTTTCAGGCAAGGGAGGTATAGGATGAGATAGAGAAAGTCTTTCCAGTCCTACAGCTTCTCTAGCTTGAGCAGCTTGAGCAGTAAGTAGTCTTTACCTTTACTAATTTATACGCGTCAGCGATCAAAGGTCAGCATAACAGGGCAAGCATGAGGAGAGCCATAGCCATTGAGTGACGCCCTGAGTCTTGAGGTCAGTAGGTCGGTCAGTCCTCCTGAGTAGAGACGGGCGGCGTGCTCCATTGTTGGTATTGCACAGTCGGTCCAGCATGAGTAGATCCAGTTTAGTCCGAACAGTACGAATATACCGAGTCGAGTAGTAGCCTCATGGAGGAAGACGAGGAGTAGGATCCTCAGTGGATGAGATGTTTATTGAGGAGTAGGCTTAACCATGCGGAGGAGCACCTTAACGTTTTATGCCCGGAAAGTCCCAGTTGGGTAGGTCAAAACTTCCGGTATGGGACAAGCGAAGCGATCGGCCGGTTGGTGAGTCTTTTTGAGTGAGGAAAGAAATGGGATTCCGTTTCTGAGGTTCTTTCTTCGCAAGAGTCAATGCTAATAACGCAAGACTGGATGAAATACCTGAATGCCAGGCAAGCTCGTCAATCCCGATGCTAGCGAAGCCTCACTTCAACTAGTCCATTCTCGAGGCAAGCCGGTAAGCCACATGAGCCAGTAAGCCACATGAGGCGGCGGCACTTCCATTCTCGGAGGGAGGTCCCGCATGAGTAGAGGCGCGCAGGCAAGCGAATAGGAAAGTCGTCTTTATCCGCGGCAAGCATATAAAGTACCGAACAGCCCGAACTATGGATAGACCGAACAGCCCGAGGAGTAGGCTTCCCGATGCGGAGACTCTATTCACGCTGAGGAGTCTAAAGCCCGACCATCCCGTTCCGAACAATGGCTCTACGGAACATTCTCCCGACGAAAGCGTAACAAGTGGGCGGCCCAAGTGCGGAAGATGTAGCTACGGACCATGCCGAATATGTCTCTGCCGAAGAATGCGGAACCTTAGAACCCGACCGAACGACGTTCCGACCAAGTGGTGAACAAGGCCGAATAGTCCGAACATGCCGAACCTGGAGGGAAGGGAGCTTTCCAATGAGTAGGAGGCTTCCCGATGCGGAACTCTATTCCTTAGGTTCGGAGGTCAATAGGTTCATAGGTCCATAGGTCCATATCTTACGGAGGTGAATAGGTCAATAGGTTTGTAGGAGGAGCCTTATGTCGTAGGCCCTTGCCCAGTGGATAAGAAAAGATGTTCCTTTCGGAGAATCGGTTGTTACAAGAAAGAAATCCCTTCATAAAACAACCGATCAACAAATCGGAGAATCGGTTGTTGATAGCATTGAGAAACAGCAAGGGATCGACCAAGCTTCCACACCAATACCTCAGGCGCCGGGGGCTCTACCCTCAGGAGGAGACTCACAGACCTAACGCATTCAATTCAACGAGGGGTACAATCGGAAAGGGATTGATTTTATACACCGGAGCCTGTGCTCGCCCTATCCCCTCAGTCGCCGGGGAGGCTCTTCCCTTGCACCCCCCCTGCCCCCCCAAACGGTGCCCTCCATTTGGGGGGGTGAGTGACACCCGTACTCCCAAGCTTGCTCCACTCTTTGTAGTAAAGGAAGTCTTCGCTCGGGCTTCTATCTGCCCTACGCTTGACTTCGGGATGTGCCCTCACCAACAACCATTTATTCCACTAGTTGCACGAGCCCTATAGAATGAATAGGCAGGATCGAAGAGACTCATCTTATCGGATCGGGCATTCCTCCAGCCTCAATCGTGAAAGAGAGATTTGTTCAGCTCTTGAAATCGGTACCTCTCTTCCTCCGTCATCAATTCCCTCTCTAGGCGAATAAATCCTCCATTTGATCTCTCATCCCTCGATTCGAAGGCAGCCCTTGGGCTAGTATGCTCTTATTCCCATAGCCCTATTTAGTAAGGCGATGAGTGGAGCCAGTCCTCTTATCATCTCCCCCTATTGCACCTCATATCTCTTTCTCCTATGCCTATCTTCGTGGGCGAGCAAGATGAACCGATCACTTATACCTTCGATCAAAGGAATTGAATGAAAGGGGAGGAGTGGGGAGTCTCGATCTGGCAGAAGCACCAATAGCAGTAGCCATAGGGAGCGAGATCCCGACGTTCGTAAGCGTGATTCCGACCTCCAGTGCATGGACGCCCCACCCCTTCCGATTCGAGAACAAATAGCCCCTATACCTATTCATTCCGGCAGGATTCGAGGTTTATGCGTCTCCCGGCAGCAGACCCAGCTCTCAGATGTATCTATTGAAGCAGCACAAGCAGTTAGAGATGCAGTTCCATCAGTTCCGTAAAGATCGGAGGGCCTTTCTCCAGCCTTACAACTAGATTCAAGGAGCCCGGAGAAATGGCTCTGGCTCCGCCTCTCCTTTTATATCCCGTTGATTCTGCCATTGATCAATGTTGGGTCAATTAGCGCACGCGGGATCTTATATATGCGCCTTGAACAGTTGGATATGAGATGTTTTACGGATATCGACCCGGGCGTGAGCTATTGAACAGGTACTGCATCTCGATCCGAAACAGCTACTGGAACTACTGATGCTGGTGGTGCTGGTAGCCATGATGCTAGGTAGCCGTGATCCACCAGCTCTTGCTTATGTCGGTCCCCCCATAGTTGCAGCTTTCAATCAGAAGTAGACCAACGAAAAGGATGGTGGCTACTATCGCAATGGCGGTCTGGAGGATCTAGAAATGGGTAATTCCGACCTCTTCCACTACATCTTTAGTAGCCCCCAGAAATGATTGAGATAATGACTACTCTATCCACGCTCTTCCGTAGGTCGAGAAAGCGCCACGTCCATAGGTAGAGAAAGCTACCCTAGGTAGTGGTTATCCCCGGTAGGTAGTAGTTTATCCAGTAGTACCAGTACCCAACAGACATCTTCTTGCATCTGAACCGGAAGCGGAGGTGGAAAGAACAGAGGTGATTTCCGCAGTACCCAAAGCTAGTTTTTTTTTCGGTATAAGTAGCGGCGATGGAAGTCACACCAGTGCTGATCCAGTTGTTTATTACCACAAGCGTCATGCAGTTACGAGAAGTGATCGTGATTCCGTTCCGGATGTCCCAGATGCAGTGCCTGTTCATAGGTAAAGTGCTATGTGAGGACTTCGAGATCCATATGTTGAATTTGTGTAGCGAAATCGGAATTCAGATGCATATATTAAACGGGTTCAGATGCGGGCAGAAATTCCGGGTTGCCTCACGAGAATCAATGGGTAGGATGGCAATATTTCCGATCGATAGGTGGGAGGATCGATAGATTCGTTGCCTTCATCACCCGGCTTCACCAATGGCCGGGGGTGAAGCCGGGGGTTATCAGGAATGGAGTCAATAGCTTGCCTCCCGGAATGGGATACAGTGTTAGTTCGGGAATGGAATCAATAGCTTGCCTGAACTAGAATAGCCTGGGGAGAAAGAGTCTGGTGATTTTCACAAAGACTTCGTAAGAGACTTGTCATTTCGACGCTTCCAGGACGTTTCAACAACCGGACCCTCAAAAAGATCCTGAAGTCGCACATCTGGTTGTGAAGCTACCGTGTGGTACCAATGTAAATGATCAAGCCATAACTTTACCCAATTACGGATAAGAGTACGCTCTAACATTTCCACTTCCCCATCAAAGGTGAGATCCTCAGGAGGTCACTTCAGCTCCTTTGGCTTTCACTCTCGTCGGACGTAGTCCACTATCAGACCCTTCGACGTGACGGATTGAGGGGGCTGCCCCGCCCCAACCAAAACTCTAATGGGAGTGGAGAACCACGGCCAGGTTTTCCCAAGACCACAAACAAGCGTTCCCATCTGCGAGAACGCCGATGCGGAAGCGAACTAAGAGTCCGAACGAGCAAGTACACTTTCTTTCTTAATTGAGTACTTGTCACGAAGGAGAGCTAATCCCAGAGTCCATCTGGACATTCTCAATGCTCGAACTGATACTTGAGAGAAATCTACAGTACCCCCTCGCACAAAGAATCTCTTAGCGAACTCAAAGACCCCTGTGTTAGAGATCAAGGACTTTTGGTGAGAAATAGTGACTCCCAAATCCGCTAACACACTCGCATACTCAGAAGCAACCCTACTGTCGGCGATAACAATGTCATCACCTAATACAGCATAGGCCTGAAACCGGCGACCGGGATAAACCCGCTCCGCTGCCAACCACACTACCATATGATGTGATAGTGTGAACAAAGGCCAAGAAGAGTAGTATCCGAGAGGTTGCCCAGCTACAAAGCAGACAGCTGCCGGCTTGGGTAGCACTGAGAAAGTTTGAGACCCATGTAGTCTGGACAACGGAACTCGCCAAGGTAGGTCCAAAGAACATGGACATTCTTGCCATTAACAACGTTAACGGCCACCGATCCGTAGCGTTCTTCAGATCATAGCTATAAACATCACTGAACCCTTTTAACCGGGACAAAGGTCCCTCTTGATTAAACGTACCATCGGTCGGTAAACGACGGAGAATATCCATCAACCAATCATGGTACGGGCGCAGCAACCTTAGTTGCCTATGGCAAAGATCCTTCTAGGTTTCGGCTTCCACCATTCCAATCCTACCGAAATGAATAGGAAATTCTGGAAGGGCGCTATGAGCCGGTAAATACCTTCCCACGCACCTATCGAACCAATCTATATCATTCCAGGTATAGGTGGATCAAAGGCGTAGCGGACGCGTTTGACCCACAGAGCACCAGAGGAAAGAAAGTGCTCAGTGCTATGACCCATTTGAAGTGACGATACCGTACGCCACTATCTCCCAGACCACGTCTGTGAAGCATGACGGCGGTCCGTATCGCTTAGGCTTAACACTGTTAGGCAAAGACTTCCATGTTGGAATCCAACTCATCCCTTGATAAACCGGGAGGTTGGCGACCCAGGGCATATA